ATTTATAAAGTTATAAAGGACCGGAAATACCTTGCTTACGGATCATTAAGAAATGCATTAACATAAATACGGCAGTAAGAAGAGGTAATACAAAAGTGTGTAAACTATAAAAACGAGTCAAAGTGGATTGGCCCACACTAGCACTTCCGCGCAATAACTCTACCAAAGGGGATCCTATTACAGGAATAGCTTCCGGTACACCCGTTACTATTTTTACTGCCCAATAGCCAATTTGGTCCCAAGGTAAGGAATAACCGGTTACGCCAAAAGAGGCGGTCAAGACAGCAAGAACCACACCTGTAATCCAAGTCAATTCACGGGGTTTTTTAAAGCCACCGGTGAGATACACACGGAATACGTGCAGAATCATCATTAGGACCATCATACTTGCCGACCATCGATGAACTGATCGGATTAACCAACCAAAGTTGGCTTCAGTCATTATGTATTGAACAGAAGCAAAAGCCTCAGTAACGGTTGGCCGATAGTAAAAAGTCATAGCAAACCCCGTAGCCACTTGTACTAAAAAACAAGTAAGCGTTATTCCTCCTAAACAATAAAATATGTTGACATGAGGAGGAACGTATTTACTAGTTATATCATCTGCAATCGCCTGAATCTCAAGACGTTCTTCGAACCAATCATAGACTTTATTGAGATAGGTAACCCAAGGGGACTCCCCCTCCACGAACCGTAAATGAGGCTTTCATCTCGTACAGCTCAAACAGAAAGACAAAAATACTGGTGGAAACAAATATGTGTAATAGTAAAGAAACATCTTAATCCTATGATTCAATCTTCTCAGAAGATACAAAAGAACGAAAATCAAAAAAATCCGAAAACTATTAAAATATTCTTGAAACTCTTTTTTGTGGTTATAATGCCAAAATATCAAGTTGGCGCATTCGTCTTGATGTTGATCGTTACAGGCCTCTTGAATCTTCTATTTACCTATTGACTTTCGTTGATTTATTATTTTTGTTTGTAATATGGGTTTACTTTCTTTTTTAGTGCTTGATAGGAATTTTCTTGTTAAGACCCCATGAACCGATTGAAACCCCAGATTCATACTAGAACCACGATGATTCGATAAAACTTTCAAGCTAAGTCCAACAATTCTCTGAGTAAGAACCATTGTATCATCACTTATTCAATGAATAGGAATAGACATAATAAAAAAAAAAAAACACTTGCCCTGTGATCAAAATAAGCATGAACAGGAGTTTGAAAGATTTTTTGGAGTCCGGCCACGAGGTCTGAATATTAAGTATGAATCATAGTTCTAATACTTCGTAATCTATTTCATCTATTTCGTGCTCCAGATACTAGAATGAATATCTGACGAGGGAAAGCATCTCTACCAAGACGACAGACTTGTTCTCTGTACTATCAATAGGATCAATTCTAACAAGTCACACACTCATATTCCGGAAATAGAGAAACAAAGAAATTCCGCGGTCGAACTGCCAAAACGGACCCAAAATACAAGCCTAAACGCTTTGCTTTAGAGTGAAAAGCAAAGCAAAGCTAGGACTTAGTGATTCTGAGAAATCTAATTCATTGAAATTCCGTCTAGTAAAACGGAAGAATTATAAATCTCTAAAATAATAGATAGAAATATTGCAAATAAGGCCATTGTGACTCCCATCAATGGAGTAGTTCCCCATCCAGGAGCTACTTTACCATATTCCGAATTCAATGGTTTCAATAACCCCCCTACACCAGTTCGTTTTGGACGAGATCTAGAACTACCCTCAACGCTTTGTGTAACCATAAATCCTATTTTGTATTCATTGAGATCTGTTGACTTTGTATACAATTTCATTGTAAATAAGTAATCTTATCTCATAGATCCGTTGTGGTCTTGAAATTATAAATTATATAATAATGGAAATAGCAACCCTAGTTGCCATCTTTATATCTGGTTTACTTGTAAGTTTTACTGGGTATGCCTTATATACTGCTTTTGGGCAACCTTCTCAACAACTAAGAGATCCATTCGAGGAACACGGGGACTAGTTGAAGTAATGAGTCTCCCAATATTGGGAGGCTCATTACTTCAAGCGAGATAATGAAAAATCATTTCATCTTTTTAGTTGGAACTTTAGGTGGTTCTCGAAAAAAGATAGCGAAAAAAATGATCCCTAGAGTCGAGACTAAGAGGAATGTATAAACCAATGCTTCCATAGATTTGATTGTGGTTTACAATTATAGCTTCCGTACCTGTTTACATTATTTGGAGCCATCTCCTGGATTAATGGATTAAAGAAGGAGCAAGACTCAAAGACAAGTCGGCGATTCAGATCAAAATTTCTCCGGTAACCCATGTCAAAAAATAGATAAGGGAGCAATGTTGTATCAAACTACTTGTCTTTTTGTAGTTGGATCCCCTAGTTTTTGGAATGCTCCAAATTCTACTTGAGCGTCCAAATCTGGATCAATACCAGCAAAAACATCTCTGAACAGGGTTCTAGCGCCATGCCAAATGTGCCCAAAGAAGAAGAGCAGAGCAAATGAAGCATGTCCAAAAGTAAACCAACCCCTTGGACTACTACGAAAAACACCATCGGATTTCAAAGTAGCACGATCTAATTCAAAGATTTCACCCAATTGAGCACGTCTAGCATATTTTTTAACAGTAGCGGGATCACTATAACTGACGCCATTGAGTTCGCCGCCATAGAACTCAACAGTTACACCTACTTGCTCGACACTATACTTCGATTCCGCCCTTCGAAAAGGAACATCGGCTCTAACAATTCCGTCACCGTCTACCAAAACAACTGGAAATGTTTCAAAAAAAGTAGGCATACGACGCACAAAAAGTTCACGGCCTTCTTTATCTCTAAAGACAGGATGCCCTAACCACCCAACAGCGATTCCATCCCCGTTATCCATCGAACCCGCTCTGAACAACCCCCCTTTTGCCGGATTATTCCCAATGTAATCATAAAAAGCTAATTTTTCAGGAATTTTAGACCAAGCTTCGGATAAACTTTGATTCTCGGCTAGCCCAGCAACAACTCTTCGATATATTTCTTGCTGGAAATATCCCTGATCCCATTGATAACGAGTGGGACCAAATAATTCAATCGGAGTAGTTGCTGAACCATACCACATAGTTCCAGCAACAACAAAAGCCGCAAAAAAGACAGCAGCAATACTACTGGAAAGGACGGTTTCAATATTTCCCATACGCAATCCTTTGTATAGACGTTGTGGCGGACGGACACTAAGATGAAATAGTCCTGCTAATATGCCCAATGTCCCTGCTGCAATATGATGAGAGGCTATTCCTCCCGGAGCAAAAGGATCAAAACCTTCCACACCCCACGCTGGATTTACAGATTGGACCTTTCCGGTTAGTCCATAAGGATCGGACACCCAGATTCCAGGACCGTACAATCCTGTTACATGGAATGCGCCAAACCCAAAGCAAGCCACTCCTGAGAGAAATAAATGAATTCCGAAGATCTTGGGCAAATCCAAAGAAGGTTTTCCTGTACGTTCATCAGTAAATATTTCTAGATCCCAATACACCCAATGCCAGATAGCTGCCAAGAAGCACAATCCAGAAAACACAATATGTGCCCCGGCCACACCTTCGTAACTCCAAATACCCGGATTCGTTATAGTCCCGCCTGTGATAGTCCAACCGCCCCATGAATCGGTTATTCCTAAACGAGTCATAAAGGGTATAACGAACATACCTTGTCTCCACATTGGGTCGAGAACAGGGTCAGAGGGATCAAAAACTGCTAATTCATATAGAGCCATCGAACCAGCCCAACCAGCAACCAGAGCCGTATGCATTATATGGACAGCCAGCAAACGACCGGGATCATTCAATACGACGGTATGAACACGATACCAAGGCAAACCCATGGAAAAAATACCCCTTTATCAACAAAAAATAGACACTATGTGACTTTATTGCATTGGAAAACTATACTATGGACCTCTCCCTTTCAGTGCATTATCTGAGAGAAAGGATTAATCTTTGTTCCAGTCTTTTAGTAATAATAAAGGAACAATTCTAATTCTGTTCGTAGGAACAAAGAGAAGCAAATCTATTTTATACCCGATAAGTACCAATACGCAATGGGGGGTTGATATCATTTTATATGGTCGTATTCCTTTATCTTTCAAAGTGCCTCAATTTCTGTTATTTTATTCATTCTGTCTTCCTTGAGTTTATTTATAAATTTATTTATAAATTTATCTAATCTATGGCTAAAATATAGGAGAAAAGACAATAAAAAAAAAAAAAAACCATTATTACGATTCCACATTAAAGTGAGATTGAGATATAGTACTTAATTGTTTCTTTCATTTTATGCCTATTGGTGTTCCAAGAATACCCTTTCGAAATCCTGGGGAAAACGCTTCATCCTGGGTTGACATATAGTGCGACTTGTCAGATATAGTGGGTCATATGGGATTTCCCCGTTTTCTCCCCCGATTGAGATATCCTTCAGCTTCGCCCAAAAAGGATTGATCGAATCATCAAAAATTTTGAGCGTGAAGTGCAATGAAATAAAATAAGATTTTTTTGTTGGGAGGTATCCAGATTAATATTATCGATTAGAATCAAATTTATGGTTGGCTTGTTTGTTTGGACTAATAAAAAAATGCGGTATCCAGGCTCCGTTTAGAAAAAACCCAATTTGTAATATATTATCTATGATTACTACTTGTATCATATCATATTTGACTTTTTTATTTATTAAATTTTATTAAATTAAAGTAATTTACAACTGTTAATCAAAATTACGTGACTAATATGATCAATACGTCGAATATTTGACGGAAGACATGAAATGAATTGAAAAAAAAAAGAAGTCTTCGCAAAAAGACGTGGTAGTAGGGGCTTTTGCTCTATATGTGCAAATAAAAACCGGGTGGATCTTTACTCGGAGTAGAGCATAAACCTAAAAGAATTGAAGAGGACCATTCAGGAACAAGAGAATGACATTGTGATTTAGATTGAATCTCGATGAAACAATACATCAAAAAGAAGTTAGTTCAAAAGTTTAGTAAATGCCCCTTTTTTTAGGTAAACAGGCCAAAACTCATTTTTCTTGAAAAATGGAAGAAAAATTTATTCGATTTATTCGTTAGAATAGAAAAATTAGAAGGAGCCTCTTAGGAAAAAAGAAGGAGAGCTAGGATCTACACATTGATTCTTATTTGTTTTCGCAATTTTTGTGGAACCGTATGCATCAAAGTATGCATGTACGGTTCCTAAAGGATCGAATTTTATCCTAATCAACCGACTTTATCGAGAAAGATTGCTTTTTTTAGGCCAAATAATTAATACCCATCTAGCTAATCAACTTATTGCTCTTATATTATATCTAACTATGGAGAGTGATACCAAAGATCTTTATTTGTTTATCAACTCTCCAGGCGGATGGGTAATACCTGGAATAGCTCTTTATGATACTATGCAATTTGTGCGACCAGATGTACAGACAATATGCCTGGGATTAGCCGCTTCAATGGGATCTTTTATCCTGGTCGGAGGAAAAATTACCAAACGTTTAGCATTCCCTCACGCTTGGCGCCAATGAGTTTTTTTTTTTTTTTTAGAGAAAAAAGACTATGCCCTCACCATATAAAATGTTTTTCAGTAATAATAGCATGGCACTTAGAATTCGATAGAAACAAAATTGTATTGTTTTTTCAAAAAACAATTAAAAAATCATTAAATTATGTATCGAAAGAGTAGTATGAAAAAAGGTATTGCCGATTTTTTCTTATCTATCGGAGGCCTGTTTCAGTGTCACAAACCTTTTTTTTTCACACCCAAACCCAAAGAAAGGCTGTTTTGGCTATGTTCGGAAAGAAAAGAATACGAAAAAAATAAACTTTGGGATTGCTGAATCACAAATGAAATAAAAAAAAAATAATAAAGATATAAAGCAACGGAACCGTCATAGTATTTTTTAAACTCCTAAAAAAAAAGGAAGGGCGGTTATTAGATCATTTACCAATCTGCGTCTGATAGACTCTATATTTTCTGATTTTTTTCTTTGATTTTGATGGAAGGTAAAAGTAAATTCTATTAAAGAGCCGTATGCAATGTGCAAACCATGCATGTACGGTTGGTCAATTCTATCGTTTTTTCTTATTCTTTAATCATGAAAGATCGAATAACTATTTATTATGTTCTATCATCAGGGTAATGATTCATCAGCCTTTTAGTGCTTTTTTTATGGCCCAAGTAGGAGAATTTGTCCTGGAAGCGGAAGAACTGCTGAAGCTGCGCGAAACCATCACAAGGGTTTATGTACAAAGAACGGGCAAACCCTTATGGATGGTATCCGAAGACATGGAAAGGGATGCTTTTATGTCAGCAACAGAAGCCCAAGCTCATGGAATTGTTGATCGTGTAGCGGTTGAAAAATAGCAAAGATTTCACATAAATAACATTTAAAATAAAATAAAATAAAATTTTGAAATTTTAATATTTAACAGTTTAATAGTTTCTATTTAGTATATTAAATTTAGTAAAATTTAGATTTATAAAAATATATAAATATATTATATTAAAAGAAATCATAATCATCCGGTTAGGATCAATCTAAACCATCCCCTTTCGATATACGATTCAGATACGATTTCCATGCCAACTCTTAAACAACTTATTAGGAATACAAGGCAGCCAATAAAAAATGTCACGAAATCCCCCGCTCTTAGGGGATGTCCTCAGCGCAGAGGAACATGTATTCGGGTGTATGTGCGACTCGTTCAGATCCTGGGCTGGGACAAAAGAAAAAAAATGACAGTATCAGTGATCGGTACAGTACCAACGAATAGGATAGAATGGAGTTCTTACATTCACGATCTAAAAAAAGATCTACCATATCTTGTTATTGTGTATATTGTGGACTAAATTTTTGGTTTCCATTGGGACAAACGCGTGCACCCCTTAATTTTTCAATTTAAGATGAAAAGAATTACCCATTGGTAGCAACTGATTATCCAGGGAAATTCTTTTTTATTTTATTTAAAAATTTTATTTAAAAAGCAGAAAAATTATACCCAGACTCTTGCAAGAACGGACTCAGACGGTCAGCTACCCAACAAATCTTCATAATTAAATACCGTTACTGTATTGGGTGGATCTACTTGTGAAAGGTCTATTACTGGATAATCCCATGGGTAGAGTCAAAGAGTGTGAACTGTACAAGTTAATATATTGATTAAATCAAGAACGAAGAAAGCGGCTCCGGTGTTTAGAGAGGGCCTTACCGTTTAATTTAAGAAGTAACCATATAAACGATGGAACCCACCATTTCGTTATCCATTTATATTTACTGTGCTTTTTTTTTTCGAGGCATTGAGAAAATGCCTCGAAAAAAATCGTGGTTGGGAAGGTTATTGTAGCAAAAGCCATTGGAGTTTTTACCTTATACATTGGGAGAACCCGTTTTGTTAATTAATAGGCTAGTAAAGAAAATAAAGAGTAACTGAAAGAAAGCAAATCGATCAGTTATTCCTCAACGTTTCATTTATTCAATGACCAGAATTAGACGAGGATATATAGCTCGGAACCGTAGAACAAAAATGCGTTTATTTGCCTCAAGCTTTCGGGGGGCTCGTTCAAGACTTACTCGAACTATTACTCAACAGAAAATACGAGCTTTGGTTTCGGCTCATCGGGATAGAGATAGGCAAAAGAGAGATTTTCGTCGTTTGTGGATCACGCGAATAAATGCAGTAATTCGCGAGAGTCGGGTATCCTATAGTTATAGTATATTAATGCACAGTCTGTACAAGAGGCAGTTGCTTCTTAATCGTAAAATACTTGCGCAAATGGCTATATTAAATAAAAAAAGTCTTTATATGATTTCCAATGAAATAATAAAATAAGGCAATTGGAAGGAATCGCTCGAGATGCTTTAAATGGAGTTCCCTGAATAATGAACTCCGGGAAGGTAGAGTAGAAATTTTTATTATAGAATAGGATAGGATACAGTCGTTAAAATGAGCAAACACGTTCAATAAAAAAAGATTGATTCCTTGTTCTTACCCAATTCAATTCGTTTTTTTCTTACAACCTGTATTTTAAACAAAAAATAAATCCTTATTTGAATTCGGATTGGGAGTTTGATTCTATTTAAGAGTAAGCCTATTGATTTGATTTCGGGTTCTAAGACCAGCAGTTCTAGCAGTCGACTCGCCCTTTTCAAATTGTTTTTCATTATTAAGAAAAGGTAACAAAGATAAAATACGAGCTTGTTTGATAGCAATAGTAATTAATCGTTGTTGTTTTAAGGTCAATCGATTTACCCGTTTAGATAATATTTTTCCTTGTTCACTAATAAATCGACTAATTAAACTCATGTTTCTATAAGCAATTCGATCCCCCGATTTGATCGGGGGCAAACGCCTACGCAAAGAACGCTTGGATTTATGAAAAAGTCGCTTGAATTTATGCATGTTTTGTTTATTCCTTATCCAAAAAATCCTATTTCGTTTGATCAAATCTAAAATGATTTAGAATTAAGAAATAGAATTTTTTTTTTTTTTTAGAGATTCTATATATTCTATGCTATTAATATATTAATTTTTTAATATATGTTTTAATATATGTTATATTAATTATGTGTTATTAACTATCTAAGATATAGTTAATGTTAATATCTCTTTTTTCGGGTTCCTTGAAGGAGTGACACGCAGGTGATCGATTCTATCTATTTCTTTATCTCCCCATGAATCCTATGTTTGTAACAATAGGGACAGAATTTTCTCAATTCCAATCGACCGGGTGTATTGTGTCGATTTTTTTGAGTAATATATCTGGAAATGCCTCTTGATTTCTTATTAACACTAACACCCGTTCGAACACACCCGGTGCATTCCAAAATAACTTTAACTCGGGTATCTTTACCCCTGGCCATGAACCCCCTTTTTGGTTTTATATTCACTTAACTGTTCGAAGAAAGAGTAGGGAGGGGAGAAGGACTAGTCACAGATATTGCGTTCTATCTCTAATCTTCTTCAATCCCTCCTCTGCCAACAGTTAGACCAATAAAATAACTAGAATGAAAAAAAAGGGAATGTCAACGCATCTGGGAAAAAACGATTAATCTCTATCAATAGACCTGCTAAAGACCCAAACCATAAAGTACTTAGTACCGGTGCCGTGGAGAGATATGTTTTTAGATCTCGCATTTTAAAATCTCCTGCTTTATTGTAATACATAAACAAAATAGCTATATGATCAAATGTATATGTAACTAGGAACCACCTGTATTTGTACATGGACTCCCTAATTCCAATGGAAATGTACAAGGATTTAGTAGCTAAGATTTTCCTCTTCTTTTCTAAAATCTTAAAAGAAAAAAAAAAAAGAAGGTCTCTTCCGCCTGAACATTCAGCAATTTGAAGGCGGTTTCATATATATTTCATACGTGTGTCGGTTTATTATTATATGTTATCCGATATGAGACCAAAGACAAATAATAAATCGAAATATCATTTTTCTCTGGAAATAAAGATAAAGATATGGAAAACAAAATGGGGATTCTCTACAATGACACTGTAAATCAATCGAAAGGGGTGTAGCGCAGCTTGGTAGCGTGTTTGTTTTGGGTACAAAATGTCACAGGTTCAAATCCTGTCATCCCTACTTATTTCTTATCCTCGGAACAGTAACGAGAGATCAATTGAGATCGATTCAAAATTGGATATAGACGATCTTTCATTATATCCTGCTATTTATATCCTGCTATATAGGATAGCATATGTAGGCGCATGCAAGATGTGTTGGAGCTACAAAAAGAATCTATTTCCTGACATTCGTTTTTTATTTTTTATTGTGGTAAGAAAGCGCTCTTAGTTCAGTTCGGTAGAACGTGGGTCTCCAAAACCCGATGTCGTAGGTTCAAATCCTACAGAGCGCGATTCCATTCTTGTTTTGTTAGGTCAAAATTACATGTCAATAATGGAACAGACTCTCAATTTGACCTTTTCGGGATTTCGGGATTAA